GATATAATATTCGTACCACCATTAATAATCCAACATATTATAAATGTTATTAATTATATTCCTTCACTATACAGATATACAGATATATTATAATATCTAATTATAATATATATATATATATAATTTAAATGAAGGATAATAGAATTGTAAAGGACGAATAGGTAATTTATATAATTCAGTAGGGATAGGAGGTTGTATATATTGACGATCTAATTTAAGAGCTTGTACAGCTATTTCAACTACAAAAGCAATAACTAGAATAGCAATAAATACAATTAGGATAATAAGACCATAAATACCATTAGAGTAAGCACTAACAACATAAGGTAGAATTGAAGAAACTTCAAGATCAAATGGTAAGAATAATATAGCAACTAAAATAAAGGCTACACTAAATGCAGAACGTGATTGATAGTATGAAGTAAATCCACATTCAAAAGGACCATCTTTTTCTGTATAAGCATTACGTGTTGATATTAAGTAATTTAAACCAACAAGTACTATAGCTACAATAGGACATAAAAATAGATAATAAGTAAACATTTTAATATGATATCATTGTTAACCCCTCTAATAAGAATGGTACTGTAATATAATATGTTAATAAGAATGTCATTAATATACCTAATATTAATCCTACTACTTTAGATCCTTGTGGTATTACTGGTGTTATATATAAACTTAATGATAATTGTTTAATAATAAAAGCATAATAATAAGTAGCTATTACACTAAATAATATAATAGATAAAACAGGTAATGATAATCCTGCATCCATTAAACCTGTAATAATAGAAAATTTACCATAAAATCCTGGTAAAGGTGGTATACCTATTAATGATAATAAACATATAATTAATGATAATGCTATAATTCTATTAGGTATTATTAATTCATTTACTAATACTATAGGTGATCATCTTGTATTAGGTTTTATTATATATTCATTAGTAGCTAATAAACAAATAAAGATTACTATATGTGTAATAACATATTGTATTAGATAGATATAATATGAAGGATCTTGTAATAAGATAGGTAATAATAAATAACCAAAATTAAGTATACCACTATAAGCTAATATAGTTTTGATATTAACTTGATATAAAGGTATAATAGCAGCTGTTATTAATGAAATATAAAATACTATATATAATACATAAGGACCTAATAGATTAGCATTAGCAAATAATCAACCACTAATAGCTACTTTAGCTACAATAGAAATATAAGCAGTTACAATAGTTGGAGCATAATTATATACAGCAATAGATCAAGCATGTAATGGAGCTAATCCCATTTTAAATATTAATGCACCTGTTAATATATACATAGGATTAATTAATGAATCTTTACTATATTCATATATTATACTTAAATCATATAAATTAGTTGTACCTGTATATTTATAAATATATACTGAAGCTACAAGAATAGCAATAGAAGCAATACCACCAGTTAAAAAGTAAAGCATTGCTCCACGTGTTGCATTATATGATTTATTATATACACCAGTAATAGTATATAATGAATAACTTTGTAATTCAATTACTATATATAGAATTAATAAATCATTAACAGCTGGTAATAATATTAAACCAATACCATTAATAGTAATTAAACCAATTAATCATGGAGCAGGTATTGTATAACGATGATTAACAGTTAAATAAGCTACTAATAAAATTATAAGGAATAATATAATAAGGATAATAGGAGTATTAGAACTAGTAAAACGGAATCAATCATTATAGAAAGTGAAACCAGAGTACTGAATATCTAGACAGGATAAAGCTAATAAACCTGTAATAGCAGTACCAATGACAGCAAGTCTAGCACTTAACTGTTCGTTTGTATTATAAGCGGTATATATAAGAATAAAGCTAGTTAATATTAATAGCATATGATGTAAGAAGATTCGAACTTCTATTATGTCATCCGTAGTGACAGGTACTAACCATTGTACTATACATCAATTAATATATTATTATATAATATTATATTAAATAATATAATAGACTATAAATAATGATATACAATATAAGATATATCCTGCCCCGCCCCGCCCCTTATATATATAAGGGGCGGGGTATTATTCCCCCCCCGTATTATCTCTACTTCTTTATACTTATTATTATTATTATAATATCTATCCATAAGAGAGATACCTATTGATAAATAATTTAATATTATTAGTAATTAGTAATATATTTATAGATAAAGAGTTAATATATAATCAAATAGTTAAATATAAGTAAATAGAACAAATCTATTATAATGATAATTCCTATTCCGCCCGAAGGGCGGGAGAGGAGATTAAGAATAATTATAAGTTTATTATATATAAGCTTTTCTATATATAACTAAAATTATATTAGAATTAAGTAATTGAATTATAGTAGAGATAAAAGATGAGTAAAGGATAGAATATAGGATAATATGAGGGGTTTATGGAGCCCGCCCTGCAATGCAGGGCGGGACCCGTAATCATAAATTATCAGGTAATTATAATATTAAGTCAATATAATTATTATAATATTTATAATATTAATAAGGAATAATATTTAGAGTTAATAATAATAGATTACCTTATACGCACCCCGCCCCCATATGGGGGGCGGGGGTGGGCTTACCTCCACTATCTTAATCCTCTTATCCTTTATCTATTCTATATTTAATTATATATATATTATTATTATTAATTAAATAATAGAGAGAATATAGGGATAAAGATATTACCCCCGCCCCTTATATATAAGGGGCGGGGATGTATACCCCCTCTATCTCTTTTCTTTATCCCTTAATTAAAAGTATTATAATTTCTATATATATATTATTATTATAAAGGGGGGTTATACGGCCAGCCAGTGAATCGAACACTGATCCTATGAAGGAACTACATAGCAAGTAGCCTAACTGTACCAATAAGTCAAGCTGACCATAACGCACTGTATCAGACTCGAACTGACATTTCCTTCAGTGACATTGAAGGGCTTTACCAATTAAGCTAACAATGCTTCTGAGTTAATACGACTCGAACGTATATGACTTGTACCAAATACAAGGGACTTACCTATTAGTCAATAACTCATTACATATATTGTAATATTAATATTATTATTATTATTATAATATGCAATGGATGGATTTGAACCACCATCGTAAGGTCATGAGCCTTACATGTTACGTTACACTACACTGCATTTATTCCTTACCTAACCCCCTCTTTATATATCTTTATATATATATAAATAAAGTATATAATAATGTAAATATAGAATAGATAGAGTAAACGAGGAGTATCTCATAATAGGTTAATAATACCATTAGGGAATATACCATAGAATAGAGTAGGTATCATTAAGGATACTAATAAAACAATTTCACGATTAGTTAAATCAGCAGTTAGAGCGGTATAAGGAGTAGGGATACCACCAGTTAGACGATTAGTAACTTTTAGCATATAAGAAGCAGATAATAGAACAGATAAAGCTGAGATAGCACCTAAGATAGGAGAGCGTCCAATAGCCCCAGATAAACTAAGTAATTCACCAATAAAGTTAACACTTAAAGGAGTACCAACATTACAGAAACTAAATATTATTAAAGCTACTGATAATAAAGGCATATAAGTAATAAGACCTTGATAATAATAAATTAAACGATGATGATAACGATCATATAGAATACCACCAACTATAATAAATAAAGCAGGTGATACTAAACCATGAGCTACACATAATACAAGACTTCCTGTTATACCTAGTAAACTATTTGATAATATACCTAATATACAAACCGCCATATGTGAAACAGAACTATATGCTACTATAACTTTTAAATCTGTTTGACGCATTGTTATTAATGATGTATATATTATTGTTATAACACATAATACATAAGCTATAGGTGTATATAATATAGTTGCATCACTTAATGTAGGTAATACTAAACGTATAAGAGCATAAATAGCTAATTTAAGTACTATACCAGCTAAAAGTATAGAACCAGCTAAAGGACTTTCTGAATGAACTACTGGTAATCAAGTATGTACTGGCATTAAAGGTGTTTTAACCATAACTCCTATAGCTATACATAAATATAAAACACATTGTAAATCAATAGATAATACTACTAAACTAGCTGATTGATAATCAGTTGTACCTAATAATAATTCATAGGTAGCTATAGCTATTAACATAAATAATGATGATAATAATGTATATAATAATACATAATCTGATGCTTTATCTCTATTATTAGCTCCATATAATCCAATAACGATAAATAAAGGTGCTAATGATGCTTCAAAATATACATAAAAGGATAACATATCTTGACAAAGGAAGTTTATAAGTAATATACCACCTAAACCTAATATTAATTCATAATATAATGTTGAATTAATACTATTTCAATTAGCAATAATTGATAAAGGTAATAAATATACAGTTAATAATATAAGAACATCAGCAATACCATCAGTAGTATAATAAACACCACCTTCATCTCAATCATAAAGAGTAGGTAATACTAAAAGAATAGAAGCTACTAATATAATCGATTTATTTAAACTAGGTAATGAACGAGCTATTACACTAGTAAAAGCAATTAAAACACCATAAATTAGAGTCATTAATAATTTGTTATATAATAAAAAGTTGTATGACTGAAGGGACTCGAACCCTTAACAATTTAGACCTAAACTAAACGCGTTTACCAATTTCGCCACAGTCATTTTATTCCCTTTATATTATTCTCCTATTCTCTATACATATAGCTATTTATCCTACCTATCGATAAATCATCTTAATTACTTTCATATATTTCTATATCTCATAGATATATATAATAATATATATATATATATAACAGTGTATCATATAACTTAAATCATATGTTGTTATTGATTGTATTTATACAAGTGTGTATAGCTACGATAGTGATAATTTAATGTAAATTGTGTAAAGCACATTATTAATTTATATAGGGCTAACTTACAGGGGGGGGGGGGGGATAATAATATGTAATGACTTACCCGCTTTCATACGAGAAGTAGGAACATACTGACAAGATTTTACGTTATAGTTTTGGAAGTGTTATCACTATGTTTCACAGTTACAAGTCCCGCCCCCCTTACGGGGGCGGGGTGGACAAGTAGTTCACAGTTGAAGGATATGATCTAAGTAGAGCATGCTGAAGTACATAATAGTCTCCTGTATCAAAGGAAAGAGTTTAATAATACTATTCACTTAGCGAAGGAACGCAGAGTTTATAGGGATAAATTGGAGCAATTAGCAAAGACTAATATTTATGATTAATCATTAATAAATGCTGGAATTATCAATATAGTCAAATATATTAACATATATAAACTTGCTTATAGTAAGATAAAGTATAAACTTCTCTGAAGTAGAGGGGATTCTGTAATTCTACCTATTCCACAATCCCCCGCCCTGCATTGCAGGGCGGGGGTCTACTAATTATGAGTGCCCCCCCCCCATCTCAGGAGTTAAATGTACTTAATTATATCTCGATAATTTATATTAAGTACTCCCTTACTAAAGGAATAAAACATATGATATTAATACTAATTAATATATTATAGTTATATATAATAGATATAAAATATATAGATTAATAAAATGTGAAACTATAGTACTTCGCTAGCCCCCCCTTCCTTTATTTGTAAGATCAGGAATAGTATGTGGAGTAGCGCCACTATTAGTACTCAATCAATAACTTATTATTATTTCTAATAATGGATTATTTTACCTTACCCCCTAATTAAGGTTGGATGAAATATGAGAGGATATTATTATATATATCTATAAGAATATAAATATATATAATTATATAAGAATATAAGGATAATATTTAAATGTAAATGTAAATGTAAATATAGAATAGATAGAGATTTAATGAAGATCAACAGAATCTTTAATATAACCTGAGAGAAGGATACTGAAAACGTAAGCTTGGATAATAGCGATACCGAATTCAAGGATAGTAATAGCAACAACACCAGCGATAGGAACAACACCAAGGATGAAACCGAAGATAGAAGAGCTCATAAGACCGATGATAAGACCACCTAAGATAAGCATAAGAAGATGACCTGATAAGATATTAGCACCTAAACGAAGACCTAGTGAGATAGCACGTGAACAATAAGATAGACATTCAATAAGAACTAATACAGGAACTAGTGGAAGAGGAGTACCACCAGGTACAAATAGAGCAAAGAATCCTAATCCATGTAAATATAAACCTAATACTACATTACCTATTCAAAGAGCTAATGATAAACCAATAACTGGTACTAATTGACCTGTAGCTGCAAATGAATATGGTACCATTGATACTAAATTAGCTAATAATATTACATTAAATACTGTATAAACTAAAGGATAATAATAACCAGCACGTCTTCCTATTTGTCCTGTAACTAAATTTAATATTGTATCATATAAACTAATAATTGCTACACCTCAACGTGTACTTACTAATTTACCTGAACGTACTAATCCATACGTAATAACTATTAATGTTACAACTAATATTAAATATAATGTATAATTAGTTATACTTACTGTTAATGACTCACTTATCATTAATAAAGGTTTTACTATAAACTGATCTAATGGTGAATAATACATTTTATATTATTTATTTATATATATATTCCATACGTGGATGTATTGGAGTTAAACAATTTATTCATAATATATAATATTATATATAATATATTATATATAATATTATAGTTGAACTACAGTACTACGAGCTACAAGTAGACGTAGAACTACAGGAAGAAGAAGGTCAGCAACGATGAATAGAACAACACCGAGAGTAATAACTAGACCTAACATAAGATTACCATAATAAAAAGGAATTAATTGAGGCATTAATAATAATAATATATAAAATAAATATGAATTAACTATATAGTTCGTATCAGATCGAGAGGACTCGAACCCCTACCCTCCTACACCCAATGTAGACTCGTTACCAATTACGATACGACCTGTTGAACCTTATTACTCATTTCCCTAATCTTCGTATATATTTATATCAATAATCATCTAAATATTCTTTCTTATTAAATAAGAAGGGTAATAAATATTAGATTGTAAACCTTAAATAATAAAAGGTATGAGAAGTATAATATAGAGGAATAAGGTTTACACTATGTAGGGAGTTGAACCCTTAACAATCAGGTTGCAACTGATCGGCCAATACCCTTGGCTCCATAGCGTTGGTATAATAGAATGTAATACGATAAACGTGATTCGAACACGCACTATGGCAGTGGAAGTGCCAGGGTCTACCCTTAACCTATTATCGTTATAATATATATAATAAATAATATATATATATTAAATATTAAAGACCATAGCGGGAATCGAACCCGCATATCAACTGTGAAGTAGTTGTATCATAACCGTTAGATCATATGGTCATATATGCTACATGTAGGAGTCGAACCCACACTCTCCCGATTACAAAACGGGTGCTTTACCAATTAAGCTAATGTAGCTATTATAACTAATATTACTATTATTACTAATATAGCTATTATAACTAATATAGCTATTATAATTAATATAGCTTATATATATATATAATGTAATTAATGTAGTTAATATAGTTATAATTATAATATAAAGGGTAACCATTGAGATTCGAACTCAAGCATCCCATGCCACATACGGGGGTTCTACCGCTGAACTATGGCTACCTTTATATTAAATCTACAATACCAAAGTATTATAAAGTATTATATTATGTTTTATAATCCCCCCCCAAAGGGGTATATACCCTTTGGGGGGAATCCTCTCCTTTGGGGGGAATCCTCTCCTTTGTTGAGGTAGGACTGAATCGAACAGTCGCAGCACAAAGGCACTATAGCTACAATATAGCTCTATTTACCAACAATAGAACTACCTCTTTACCCCCCCTCTATATTTATCAATCTGTTTAGGTGGTTCTAGGCCCCCCCTTCGGGGGGGGGGGCCCGAACTACCTCTTTTGGAGAGGTGGTTCTCTGGCCCCATCTGAAAGATGGGGCCCGAACTACCTCTTATCCCCCCTTCTAATTTTAATTAATATATGTTGAGGTGGTTATAGGCCCCCCGAAGGGGGGGGGGATGGGTATACGGCTGGAAGGAGTCGAACCTTCACGGCTAATGCCCAGACATCTTAAGTGTCTTATGTCTACCAATTCCATCACAGTCGCTATTATCCTTACCTATAAGGTAATAAATATATGTAAATATAAGTATATATATATAAGATATAAAATATATGTAAATAAGGAATAGATGATTACACTGCGTAAAGAAGAAGGAAAGAGATCATTAGACAGAATAGTCCACAGGCCTCACTTAGGGCGAAACCTAGGATAGCTTGTGGGAATAATGTACTACGTAATGAAGGGTTACGTGAAGTACCGTTGATAAGAGCAACGAATACTAGAGCGATACCAATAGCGGCACCTCCTAGTCCTAGAGTAGCAATACTAGCTCCGATATATTTAGCTGCAAGTGCTAATTGCATAACTTTATTTATTTGTATTATTAGATACATACAATATCTTAGCCTAGTAAGAATCGAACTTACATCAACCGATTATCGATCGGACCCTTTACCTTTAAGGTATAGGCTATTTATCCAATTAATATTAATTATTTATTAAATAAAATAAGAAAAGTAATTTCACTTAACTCTCAACTCAAAGATGGAACCATACAAACCCCACCACCACCACCACCAATGGTGGTGGTGGTGGTGGTGATGGTGGTGGTGGGGAGGATAGATAAAATGTAAAGGAGGAATAAGTAATTTAATGAATCCCCGGCAGGTTCCCCTACCGGAACTGTATTTCAACTTATAGCAAATGGGATAAGATAAATTTCCAGTTTAAATAATAATTTAGACTATAGATAAATCTTATACTACTGTGCTATTGATGAGTGATTAGTACGAAGGGTATGGTATATTCACGGTGACACTCTAGTTCACCATTACTAGCAATTCCGTTTTGATATACCCATTGCAGGATATAATCCAATTAAAAGAAACGTTCATGATAATGTAATTTCATATTCTATATTTAATTAAAATATATATATTGTATACACGTTTGTAGCACACCTGTAGCCCTACTCATAAGGGTCATGCGGATTAGTCGTTATCCCTAGCTTCCAATACCCAATAAGGTATTCACAACAATATATATATATATTATAATAATAATAATAATATATTGTGAGGGGTTACGTTCATTTACTAACTTAATAGTAGACCACTAAGCATGAACTGACGACAACAATGTAACGCCTGTAAATTATTAATAAAATTAATAAAATATTCAAGAGTAGGTAGGGTTTAAGGGGTATCGACCAATTAAACAGTATGCTCCACTGCTATTGTACCCAACCGTCTAATGTCTTGCATTCCATCCTTGCGGACGTACTAGCCTGGCGGTCCATTTTACACATTAGTTTTGCTAATCGAATGGACATAGTTTACAGCTATGACTAGGGGGGTATCGAATCCCCTTCGCTACCATAGCTTTCATCCCTCAGCGTCCATGCTTTATTAATCTAAATCTGCTGTCTTATTACTGTCATTGTATTTAATCTCTCAAGTAATAATTCATAAATTAATATCTTACATGCTATATTCTATTACGCCTACTGATCCTTTATGCCAAGGATGACCAACGCTTGCCCTGGATGTATGACCGCGACTGCTGGCACACCTACTTTGTCAGGACTAAACATATATCTGATCATTATTCTTAATATATGTTGAACTTATTTATATCGTTCATTATAATTCTTTATTATTAATATATATATATTAATAATATATAAATTTGTTTATCGATATAGTTCATACAGGTAACATGGTCAACCGTTAGGTCATTGCCAATGATTCCCCACTGCTGCTACTAATAGTAGTAGACCTTTTATGGTCTATGTGATCGTTCGGGCTTCCACCCCCGACTACGGGTCTATGGCTAGTACTCTTATTGTTACTACTACCTACATCCGTCAAGAGCACTTATGTACTCTCATTACTACTCACCCGTTCGCACGTATTATACGTACTTGCATGTGTAATGTCCCTGTATAGCGTTGGATCTGAACTAACATCATATTCATATTCTCTTTTCTGTATGTTGAACTACTCAGAGTTGAACTGAGGTCTAGCCATTATGAGTGGCTCGCTCTACCGTTGAGCTATAGTTCATTCTCTCTTTATTCCTTACCTATCTCTTATCCCTTATATTCTTATTTATCAATTATTATCTTATCTCTTATATTCTTATTTATTATTTATTATCTTATCTCTTTATCCTTACACTCCCCCCTTTTTATTATCTCCATCCTCTTCCTATTTAATAATTAGTTTTATTTTATTTAATATATAGATATATATCTATATATTATAGTAAGTATGCTGTACTAGAGGTTAAGATGTACATAATAATTATATAAATATATTAATGATAGCTATATTTAGTATACTCTTACTATTTTATTTAAGTAAGAATAATATGATAGGATTACTCATTGCTATTGAAGTAATGTTATTAACTGTCACGGTACAATTAATTCAGATTAGTGGTATTTATAATGATGTATATGGAACTATATATGGTATAGTAATTATATTATTAGCAGGTGCTGAATCAGCTATAGGACTTAGTATTCTTGTAGCTTATTATCGTATTAGAGGGAAAGTTACTACAACTATTTAATGTTAGCTTACTTTTATTATATATGAGAAGAGCCAATGACTATAACATTAGGTAATTGACTTAATATAGGTGATATTGTAATACCATATGGTATAACATTAGATGAATTATCACTTACTGTTATGATACCTGTAGGTATTGTAACTCTTTGTGTTCTTATTTATGCTATTGAATATATGAGTCATGATCCTAATCGTAATCAATTTTATATTACTTTAAGTGTATTTGCTTTATTTATGACAGTATTAGTTATAGGAGATAATTATTTAGTAGTATTTATTGGTTGAGAATTTGTAGGTGTTGTTTCCTATTTACTTATCTCATTTTGATCAACTCGTGTACAAGCTATGAAATCAGCTTTATCAGCTATACTATTAAATCGTATGGGTGATACTTTCTTTGTAATTGCATTAGGTTTAATGCTTATTTATTTCCATGCAGTTGATTATGATACTTTATCTTTAGCTGTACCTTATACAGATACTATTATATTAAATATATTAGCATTATTATTATTATTAGCAGCAACAGCTAAAAGTGCACAATTAGGTTTACATGCTTGATTATTACAAGCTATGGAGGGTTGAATTATGGCTCTCCTTAAATTTCACTATATGAGGGAACATCCTAACGCAATTTGGTCCTCTTTCTTATATCTTTATCAATATTTACCTTATTCCCCTTTCATTATGTGAAAGGTAATATATGATAATATTTATTATTGATTTATTAAGAATTCGGAAAAATCTAAATTGTTAATAATTATTATATTATTATATGGACAATCCTCAGGAAATTTTATTAATTTATATAAAAGATCCTTAGAGACTTTACGTGAAATTATTTTATATACATATATTATTTATATAAATCTATTATATATTATTCATCCTTTTAATAATATTAAAGATATAATTACTCTATCTTGTAACAACAATGAAGATATTACCATTCAACCCATTTTATCTAATGGGAGAATTAAAAGTAGTCCATCATTAAATGATAATAATAAGGATTATAATGTACAATTATTAGATAATGGAGCTATTAATTATATATATGGACAGGAATCAAAATTAAGTACTCATAAAAGAATGTTTTATGAATGATTAATTGGATTTACTGAAGGTAATGGTTCTTTTATTATTAATAATCATAATAAATATATAGAATTTATAATTACTCAAGTGAGTACTGATGCACAAGTTTTATTTTATATAAAAAAAGAATTAGGTTTTGGTTCTGTTTCAAAACAAGATAAAAATACTCATCATTTTAAGGTAAAAGATAAAAAGGGATTATTAAAAATAATTAATATATTTAATGGTAAACTTCAATTAATAAAAACTCAATATAAATTTATAACTTTTGTTAATAGATATAATGAAACATATAAAACTAATATAACTATATTGAATATTCATTCAAATATTATTTCATTAAATAATGGATGATTATCTGGATTTACAGATGCAAAAGGATGCTTTACTCATAGTTATATTAATAATATTATTAATATTCAATTTATATTATCTCAAAAGAATGAGGATTTATTAATGAATAAATTAGCTTTATTGTTAAATGGTTATAATTATAAATTGAAAACTTGTGATACAACTAATTTAATTGTATCATATAGAAAATTAATGCCCTTAATTAAATATTTTAACACTTATACATTTAAAACTAAAATTATTATTACTTATAAACTATGATTATGAGTGTATTATACATATAAAAACAAAGATTATTTAAATAATGAAATAAGTTTAAATACTTTTATTAGAAAAGCTAATAAACTTGATAAAACTTTAAAACAAAAAAAGTAATCTTTCTTTATTAAAGTATTCAAAGGTAGTCACCACTCACAAAGTGGAACTACTATATATTATATATAGAGTATAAATAATTATGTCGCCCTTCCTCTCTTAATACGCTTCCACCCACTATACTATTTGGTATAGCAGGTAGGAGGAAGGAAAGGATGGTCGATTCCGTTAATAAAATAAAAGATATAGTCCGAACATCTACGTAAGTAGAATGAGTTTATTTTATATATAAAATTATATATATATATAATTATAGAGATAATATATATAAAATAACAACATAATTGCCAACTCCGGTTAGTGCACTATTACATGCTGCTACAATGGTATGTGCTGGAGTATATGTTTTAGTACGTTCTTACTTTATATTAGAATATGCACCTACTATATTATTAGGTGCTTGTTGATTAGGTGGTTTAACTACTGTTGTAAGTGGTCTTATTGCTATAGTAACAAATGATATAAAGAAAGTTATTGCTTTATCTACAATGTCTCAACTTAGTATAATGTTATTAGCTATAGGTGTTAGTGCTTATGATTTAGCTATTTATCATTTATATTGTCATGCTTTCTTTAAAGCACTATTATTTATGGGTGCTGGTTCTGTTATTCATAGTTATATTGCTGAATCACAAGATATGAGAACTTATGGTGCTTTACAAGCTTATTTACCTGCTAGTTATACTGCTATTCTTATAGCTTCTTTATCTCTTATGGCTATTCCTGGTTTAACTGGTTATTATTCTAAAGATATTATTATTGAAAGTCTTTATGGTACTTATACAATAAGTGGTTATATTCTATATTACTTTGCTGTAGCTTCAGCTACATTAACTAGTATATATAGTATAAGATTATTATATTTAACATTCTTAAATGAACCTAAAGGTAATAAATATAGTATTAGTTTAATACATGAATCAATACCAATGCTTATACCTATGGTTATTTTAGTTATTTATAGTATTATTCTTGGTTATAATCGTGATAGTGTTATTGGTCATTATGGTTTAACTTTACCTTCTAATAATACTTGAATTGATACTGAATATACATTACCTTGATATATTAAATTATTACCTTTAATTTTAGGTTTAACTCTTTCAGCTTGATTAGTTTATACTTATGAATTCGCTTATAAAAATACTAATTCTGAAATATTTAACTTCTTATCTAATCGAGTTTATTATGAGCAAGTCCTTAATAACTTAATCATTCGTAATACTTTAAATTTAGGTGGTTTATTATCTCGTTATATTGATAATGGTCTTCTTAAAGTTCTTGGTCCTACTGGTACAAGTCGTGCTATTACTTACGTTAATATTACTATCGTATTAAACCTTTTATATCTATTCTTCATTTACACCTATCCTATTATATATATTACTATATTTCTATTTATATATATATATATCTCATATCCTATACTATTTATTATTCATTTATATATATAATATATATTATCAATTAACATATATTATATGTAGGGCTTCCCACCCCTCGACCCACCCCTCGAAGAGGGGGTGGGGGTGAAACCGAGGGGTGAGGATCAAGCTGACATAATAGTATATATATATTATATATAATATATACTATATTATCTATACATTATTATGTAATATAATAGATATAATGAAGGAGAAGAAAGGGGGGAATATAGAGAATATAAGATATAAAAGAGATAAAGGACGAGTAGCATCCCGCCCTTCGGGCGGGGTGATATTAAGGACGAATATAATCCCGCCCTAAGGGCGGGAAGGGGCTAAGGATAATACCAGCCCGCCCTGCATCGCAGGGCAACCATTAACTAACTACACTTAGTATTATATAATCAATTATTATCAAATATATATATATTATAATATATATATATATATATATTAAAAGATAAATATAAACTGAATAAGGGTAATAGCATCCCGCCCTTTGGGCGGGATTATGTTATAATTAAATCTTTATTTAATTAAATAATTCTATATATTAAATATATATCAACTTCGGAAGGTTAGATTAAAGTATAAAATATAAGTATATTATATATAGTATTATAATAAATTAATTATTGTAAAAAGGGAATAGTTATATATTACTTATTAGTTACTATTCCAATATAGTATAGTGTGTTTTCTAGTAATGAAACTAGAGGAACTAATATTAAGTAATAAGAGAAATAGAATGCAGTAGCGTATTGACCTAACTCAATATAAGGAACTTCAACATGAAGTTGTCCTAAGTTACCAAGTAGGATAAAGTTAAATACGAAAGCATAGAATATGATACGTGATAATACTTTAAATGCATTTCCACGTACAACTGAACGGTCTGTATAAGGAAGTGTTAGTAATGCAAGGATAGCTCCAAACATAGCTAATACACCACCTAATTTATCAGGAATACTACGTAAGATAGCATAGAAAGGTAGTAAATATCACTCAGGTACAATAGATGGTGGTGTTACCATTGGATTACCTGGAATATAGTTGTCACTATGCAAATTTAATTAAATTAAATTGGACTTGATATTCATAATCGAAACGTTTATTATTTACTTACCTCATGACTTTTCAAAATGCTTTCAAGAATTATATAATGGACTATTTGGCATATAAGCCTCCGCGTTATAAAGCTCATAGTATCTTTTTATTTTATAAGATCGAGTTCCTTTTAAGGAAAAGGTTAAATTAGATAAAATATAATTATATCATATCATATGATTATCTTGATTAGTAATCATTCATTTATAATAACCATTACATGCTTTATCATAATAAATAGCACCACCAAGTACTTTTTGGATACATTCAACATCTGCTAGATATTTATTACTTATAGAGATAAATAATTGTGGACAAACATTTTTTAATCCTTTTTTATCATAATAATGTATGTTATTTGTTCCATCTGCATCAAAAAAACCACTAATTCAAGCATTATCTATAGTAAGAGGAATAGGATCAAGTACAAGAATATTAAGATTCAGACATAGTTTATGAAGTTGAGGGAGTCTCTTGCTATTACGTATATTACCATTAATTGCGTTAATTAATGCTATCATAGCAGGACGATTACTTAGTCGATAACGATAAGAATTGTTTCCTGATTTAGGTCGTATAGATCCTCCAAATTTATTTTGGATCTTACGTAACATTTTCTCATCTTCAATACCTACAGTTATTTCACATATAGGATATTTACCTTCGGTTAAACCTAAATAACCATCTCCATCAATTAATCCGGCAAGTCATTGATTAAATTTATCAGTGTTATTTGTATTTAATTCTGATTTATTAACCATAGTCATAATACTATTGTCTGTTTTAACTATTTTATTTATAGATTCTTCATTGGGTTTATTTAAGTAAATTACGTTATCGAATTTATGTGTGCGTAAAGTCTCTGAGGTTCCTACTGAGCTCGAAGAGCCGTTGGTTACCTGCTGATTAAGTCTAATACTATAATATCTTACTACTTCAGGATTCACTTTTATAAGTTTATAAATATTAAATAGTTCAATATAAGTGTAAATACAAGTTAAAATTATGGAACCACTTATGAGAGTAGTTTTATAGTACATGATACTCTTCCAGCATATAGCACATATAGGCCACTTTTGACCTAAACTATTTGGTGAGTAAAATACAAATAGACTAAATACAAATAGGAATACTCAAACAGTTACTAAATCTTTGAAGATAAAGTAAGGATGCATTGGTAAACGATCTACATTACCTGTAATACCTAGAGGGTTAGATGAACCATGTACATGTAATGCCATTAAATGCATACATACTAATGCTGCTAGGATGAAAGGTAATAAGAAATGTAATGCAAAGAAACGTTGTATTGTTGGATTGCTAACTGAGAACCCTCCTCAGATGAACGGAACAATATCGTTACCGATAAATGGGATAGCACTTAAAAGGTTAGTAATAACTGTTGCCAAGATATAAATATAATCTATCTGAGATATACTCAATATATTATATATTATATATAATATATTTGTTATAATAGATTATATCATGTACTTATTTTACATATAATATGTAGTATAATAAATAAGCCTTGTGAAGCTAGATAGATTAATAGCTTAATATCTCCGAGTGCACATTAAGCACCATTTCAGGTACCCATAATTGAACCACTCTGTAGGGATAATTTAACTTACCCATGGTCTTGTTATATAACAAATAAGATTGACCTATTTTCAATTATGTTGCATATATGATAATATAAATTTATTGTTAAAAATTACATTTATATTGTAAACATGATCCCGCCCTGTATAACAGGGCGGGATCGGCTTATCTCATACATACTATATCTATACTTCTATTCTATATTTCATACTCTTTATAATATATGGTTTTACTATATCTCTTAATAATATCATAGATTCTTCTTTAATTATAATATAATTATTCTTAATTATTGTCTTAATTCCATATTTATTATATAATACATTAGTTAATAACAATAATTCATCATATGTAAAATGATTAGTATATAATATTATAGATTTACCTGATTTAATACCATTATTCATAATTCATATAGCAATAGCTAAAGGAGTTAGATAAATGTTTATATCTCTTGGTATACCTTTTATACCATTTACATATCATTTATCATATATATCATTAAATTGTTCATATATTAAAGTATTTAATTGTAATACTTTAAATATTTTACCTTTACGTCCTAATCTAGTACCTAATTTAGGTATATTATAATTACAATAACCTAAATTTGTAATTAAATTATGAAAGTACAATAAATAATCAGAATGAGAGGATTCTATATAAAATGATATATTAGTACCTTTTGTATATTTTTGTATATTAGATTTTCCTAATAAAGATCCATATATAATACTAAGTATATTTTCATTTAAAGATATATTCTTATTATAAACTTTAGATTTATTAGTTACATATGTTCTATTATTAGGAATAATATATTTATCTATCCACAAACATAAAGGATGATGATGGTGAATATGGATAGGTATTATATTTATAAAGAATATTAATAATAATATTATATAAACATTTGAGGCAATATGGTTACCTCAGTGACTCATCTGCCCGTAGACGAGACAGTATACCGTATTTGGTCTATATTAAACCAAATAAAGCCGACTGTGCATTAAATACCATTTCAGGTACCCACTAGTGTAGCAGTCTGTAGCGATTATACATATAACCGACGATCTTGTTATTCTATATATATATAAATAATATTAATCGTTTTCACTAATGTTGCCTTAGATATATAAAATATCTAAATAGGAATAACCTATATATCTATGATAATATTTTTCTTATGTAAGTTACAATAATATCCCATAATGATTACCCCGCCATGCAATGCATGGCGGGATATAAATATGGATAGATAGACTATCATTTAATTTAAGGTAATAATCCAGTTATTTCAAATGAAATATATATTTTAATAAAATTAGTTTTATTCTCTAATGAAGCTTTTAATTTCATAGTTTTATTATTATGACTATACTTATAAAGTTTATTTATATTAGTTTTATCAATAAATTCAATAATAGAATTATTATTATTAATATGTGATTGATTTAATAAAGGTATAAATACACTAGGTACATAAATATATCCTGTATGTAAGGCTCGTTGTATAGTTTTAGTACTACAACATAAATAATGAGCAGCTGTATTTATATTTTTAAATTGACATAAAGGATTTTTATCATTTAATTTACTCTTAATAAATATAGTTTTATTTATTCCTTTACTTATATTTTCAAATCCTTCTTTACTTCAATAATCATAAGTTCTATTTATAGCTATTTCATTTATAATTTTATCTCTTTGAGTATTATATACTTGAATATGTTTATCTTTAATAGATTTTAATAATTCTTTACGTTCATCTAATAAAGATAATTTAATTAAGTTTAATTTATTATTAAAGGTTATTTCTTTATTCTTATATCCAAATAATCTACCAGCTTCAGTTTCTATATTATATTTAGGAAATAATAAAGCAATATAAGATATCTCTAAAGCTAATAATTCTTCATTATTGAATTTATTAACAATATATGGATAATATTCTAATACAGCATATATAAAATTATTAAGTCCATATTTAGCTACAGCTCTTTGAACTATTTTACTACCCTTATTATTATTAGTCAATAGATGATTATGAAATCTTGAATAGAAATTATTCGTTTGAGCTGAACCAATATAATAATTACGAGATATTTTACATATAATTATATAAATACCACTTTTATTTTTTAATTTCATACGCATAGTTTCCCTAATTTTAGGATCATGTAATTTATCTCAATATACCTCAGGAGATATACATAATTCCTCAAATATATCTTCTAAAGAAGATGAATCTTCTTTTGGAGAAATTAAATTCTCAATTTTAACTGATTTAGCTAATTTATTACTATAAGATAAATTACGTTTAAAATATAAGTTATAACTAGATAATTTAGAAACCTTATTATTATTATTATAATAATTTATATTAAATGATTTTGGGCTACTGTTATTCGAATAACCCATGAAAGCAATAGCCATAGTTAAAATAAAGATAATAACACCAATTACTCATAACATAACACGAGGGCTACGATAACTACCATAATATAGAGCTTTACCAATGTGTAAATACATACAAATGAAGAAGAAACTAGCTCCATTAGCATGAATATAACGAATTAATCAACCAGCGTTAACGATAGAGTCAGCCTATTCAGAACTGCTCTCCGAACCGTACGTGATAGTTTCCCATCATACGGCTCTCCATGATCTACTAATATGAAGTACAGAAAAAAGTAAGTTATAATAAGGTTAGCTCTTGTGATTCACTATTTTCTTGAATTCCCAATGGCTTAATTTACCCGCATGTAATAAATCATGATGGTAAGTACATAGAGGTACTTGTTTTCTATTCATGGCACTAATCATTTGACTAGAGTTGTATCCATTAAATTTCAAACTGGCTCGAATTTTAGCAATTTTACGAAGATGATGCATTTCAATGTTAGTAGTACTGTTACATACACAACAAGCCTTACCAAAGGATGATTCCGTCATTTTAGTTGCTCACGATGAGTCAAGAGTTTGATCTAATTTGTTTAGATCTATAGGTTTACCTGTATTGAATTGATTAATAACTTTGAAGTTAGATGGTTGATTGAATGATACACCGGTTTCTGGATCAGTCAAGTTCTTACCGAACTTGACAAAAGCTTTAGCCATTGTTCTTAGCTTATATTTATTAGCTAGAGTTAAAGCACAAGAGGCTTTAAGATATCATATAATAGTACTTAATTTAGGATAATTAGATGCAAAAGAATAGAAACTTAAAATACCATTTACTTTACTATTATATCATCTTATAATATCATATGGACTTGCTGTAAATAGGTTAGTTCTTCCTTTAGGGAATAGCATTCCTAATTTATTACGTTTAAGCAATCCATTCTTAATAAGACTATCCTCTAAGTCCTTAATAGGAGCTTTAACTAAGGTTCTTAGATGTGCTTTTTTCCATGTATCCATTCCTTTATCAAAGACAACGTAGTCTTTAGTAGGGTTATTAACAATAGAAGCTCCGAGGAATTTATAATGCTTTTTAGTGGAGGAGATAATAGTTTTATCTGAGTTTAATATAAGACCACATTTAGTTAATAAGAAATTAGCTACATTGTCACGTATCTCCTCACATTCTTTGTATGAAGCAATAACTAAGATGATAAAATCATCCGCGTATCTAACAAATAGCATTCTTCTAAAGTTATAATCTAATGGATCAAAACCAGTGATACATCTCATTTGTACTAGATATTTTATAGCTAGTTTATAATCTAGATTATCCAATGCTTTCTTACTCAAGTATTGTAAGTGGGTGTATTTAGGATTATGTTTACGTAATTTACCTTTATGGAAAGATTTAGTATAATTTTCCATATATTCATCAAACAAGTGTAATACTATATTGGCAAGAACAGGGCTACAAACAGTACCTTGTGGTACTCCAATTTGTGTGTTTAACATATTCCCTGTAGCATCTTTATATGGATATGAGATGATCTTGTTAATGAAGGCCTTAAAATTAGGACAAGCTATAGTTTTATTTATTTCTCTTCTAATAACTTTGTGAGGAATAGAATCAAAACATTTCGAGATATCTCCTTGGATAACTCAGCTATAGGCTGCACCTTGTAATTTTATAGTTTGTAAAGCATCATGAACACCTCGGTTAGGTCTAAACCCATATGATGTGGGTTTAAACAAGGGTTCATAAATAGCTTCTAGTATAACGGCCAAGGCCTTCTGTACAATTTTATCCCTTGGTGATGTAATACTTAAAGTTCTGGTTTTACCATTACTTTTGGGTATTTCTACCAATCTAGCAGGATTAAATTTATATGTACCATCCTTTAATTTATCAGCCGTTTTGATGAATCAATTACCATTTATTCCATCAAGGGTATAATTATCTATACCCTTAGTCATATTTCCAGGTTTACCCTTAATTGCTTCATAACAAGCAATCAAGAAGTAAGGATCCCCTAATAACTCATTTATATTATAATATTTACCATCTGTACTTACATATTTCTTCAATCTTTTACTAGCTTCTACAATAAGGACTGGACGTGTTTTACGTACAGGTTTTCGTGAATTTTTGTCATGCTTATCATTAGAAGGTTTCATCGATGTTCATAAATCACTATCTTCCTTCGTCATGTCATCGTTACTGACATCATTACTACTACGAAGATTCTGATCCCGCTCGACTTTTACGTCATAAGCGGTTAATTCCCCTAGTTCCGAGTCGTCTAAGTTTAATGTCAATCCATCCTTAGGTTCTTGCGTATCCGATACAAATGTATCAACTGTTGATTTACAGTAGTGAGCATAATATAGGTAACTATCATAACGCGTGACATTTATAATAGCTTTTATGCTAAGTAGCCGTCATATTCCGGTTAGGACTACCTGACTATCTTTATTCCACTTATACGTATCAAGTTTCTTAACGTAACCATAGATGGTTCCTTTGAGGTTATCTATTATCTGTTCCGGTACAGACTGTATAACCCTTTCCCATACTGCTATCCATTCCTCGAGTTTATTAGACTTACCGAAGTCGTAGTACTTGAAGGCTATTATCATTATTAATATATAATGACCTATGATAATAGATACTAAAGACTTAGTATTTTTGACGCTCGACACAAGGGCGCACTCACGCATAATGTGCTCTACGGAATCAAATGCTAATTCAATGTTTGATGAATAATGCATTGCTAAAAATACTCCACTAGCTATTTGAATTACTAGACATAAACCTAATAATGATCCGACGTTTCATCAATATGATATACTACTTGGTTGTGGACTATCTATAAGATAACTATTAACTAATGATAAGTAAGTATTACTTTTTCTGATAGGCATATTTATATATAAATTATTTTAATAATATATTCAATTTAATTAAGTATAGTACCATAATAGGTATATATCTATACTAAGATTATAATAAGTATAATTATATAACATATTATATTTTATAAATGAATTATATAATATAACTTTATAGGAGGATTCCTTTTATATTGTATCTCACCAATAAGGTGGTTAATATTTTAAACGGGTGTGACGTGATTCGAACACGTGGGCTTATCACCTTGGTAGCTCAAATACCATGCCTTAAACCACTCAGCCACACACCCTTACCTAAAGACATATTAACTATTAATATATATATATATCTTTTATATTTACTATAAATATAAAAGGGGGTATTAAGAATAAGAATAATATAGATAATAAATAATATATATAATAAATAATTATAATGTAAAAGAGGAATAGATTAACGCTGAATTAGAATAGGCAGCTCATTATATGTATGATAGTGAGCTGGTTTATCTAAGATAAGTTCTAAATCAGATTCACGGACACTACGAGTATTATTTGACTCTAGATAGTCAGGTGTAACAGGTAATTCACCATTTTCATTTTCACCATTAGATAATTGGATAAGTACACTGTACAGACCAACAATAACAGATAAAACAGACATTACACTACCTCAAGAACTAACAACATTTCAACCCATGAAAGCATCAGGATATAAAGGAATACGACGAGGCATACCATTTAAACCTAAGAAATGCATTGGTAGGAAGATAACGTTTACTGAAATAAATAAGATTCAGAAGTGAATCTCAGCAATGATACGGTTATAATGAAGACCAAACATAGCATAACCTCAGTAATAATAACCTGCAATTAAGCTAAATAAAGCTCCCATTGATAATACATAGTGGAAATGCTTATAACTAATTATAGTTATTTGGACTATCTCTTCAAATATATTTATTATAATTTTATTTCTTTAATGGGTGAAGATCTAAGATTCTTCACAAAAGGTATTTTATCTCATTTAGGATTTTTATATTTAATTCAATTTAGTATAAATCTTGAATATATTAAATATTCATTACTTTCATAAGGTGTCTTTTTGTAGTTACGTATTTCAATAAATGCTGGTATTTTACTTATTCTATAAAATTTAAAATCACAATATAATCTATTATGCATAAAATAATCAAATAGAAGAGGCATACCTTTAACAGTTTGAAAACGAAATAATTTAGATAAATATATCTTATTTATACCTTTAATTGTTTTAGTTCTATTAAGAACATAAGGAGTATAACCAGGTATAACATAATCTAAATTAAGAAGAGTAGAATATTCATTATCCTTAACTTCTAAATAACATTCAATACGATTACTATTATAATTAAATATAATACTACCATCTGTATCTATTAACCCTGCAAAATAAGGATCATATGGAGCTAAAGTATAATTAGGCTCAATATATTTTATATTATGTAATATACAACCTAATTTAAAACTATCTGTTTTAAGACGTATTAATCCATTAATATTATTTAATATATATTTAATATCTTCATATTTAGATATATTATAACGAACATAAGGATTAGTTTTTTCTAAATTAATTCTACCTATATGAAGATAATTTTGTATACGTGATATTATTCTAATATCACGTACATGTAATTTAATACGTATTGTTTTTAAATATTGTACTCCATTAATATTTCTAATATCGAAATTACCATCCCCATCAATAATACCAGCGAATCAATGTCAAAATTGTTCATCTTTAGTATATTTATATATATTCATATTTGATTGACGTATAGTCTCTGAGAATCCCGAATGGTTTTCTGCTGATTGTATATTAGAGTATTTTAATACTTCAGGTTTACTATTATTTTCACTAATTATATTTATATATATTATATAATATATATAATATATATATACATCTAATAAATCTATCAAATACCAATAAATTATAATTAGTAAATAGCAACCTAATAATATAGGTTCCAGCATATAGTCAATTGCGTTGAGCATCAAATCTCAAAGGGCCATTATTTGACCGACCACGTAATAAGTGAAACTAATAAACCTAATTAAGTTTATTCTTTACTAAAATAATTTATATTATTTTAAAGTTTGGACTATATCTTTAATAATATAGATATGTATATCTATATTATCACATAACGTTTAGTCTCTACATAATATATAATTATATATATATCTCTTATATCTTTATTTATAAGAAAATATATATTTATTAATTATATACGTACACGGTATTAATAAATATATCCGTGGTATGATAGCATTCAAATATCAATATATTTATCTTTACCGTTAGCTATATACAAAAGTATATAACCGAGATATATTAATATCTCTTTGAAATGTGACCTCAAGACACCCTATAATATTATATATAATATTCTTATTTATTATATCCATATATATATATTTATGAAAATATATATATATTTAGATTAATTATTAATGATTATTTTTTCAATAATGATATTGACTATTTTTATATCCTAATAATGGATATTTATCAAAATGATCAAATAATCTTTCTCTTAAAATTTTATTAGATAAATGAATTTTATAATAATCAATACCAGATTTATTCATAGCAATAGACACTTTACTATTACTATTAAAATATTGTAATATATAATTTAATATATATTTATCATAATTTTGACCTATTACAAATTGAGAAGTATGAATACCATTAGTTGTACTTTTTATTAACTTAAAATGTCCTTCAGCTTCTATAAATCCTGATAATCAAGAAGAATAATATGAAGGTAATTCAATAGAATTATTATATTTATTAATTATAACATCTTGTTTTTCATATTTATTAGATCTTAATCTTTCAAATTCTAATTTACCTAATTCCTTATTATCAATATTATCAATAAATAATTTAGCAAATTTTAATTGACAAAGTTTAGAAGAAGTTAATAGAGGATATTTACCTAATATAATTAAAACTTTATTAAGCTCTGTTCTACTAGTACAATATCATGTTACATATTTATCTTTACGTTCTACCGCTTTTCTTCCTCCAATGTATTTAACAAGATAATCTATCATAATATGGTTTTCTTCTAAATTATTTAAAGCAATAACAATTCTAACTCGTTTTTTATTCAATGATATATAATCTACTGTAATAGATCCATCACCATCTAATAAACCAACAAAAAACTGTTCTATATAATCTTTAAATTTATCTTCGTTATCCGTATAAAATTTAGAGAATTTATAATAATCAATACTTTTAATCTCCTTATCAAGATTAAATGAATACGTTTTATTTTTCTTAAACATTATATAGTTATTTATATCATCTGTATAAATATATTTGATGGTATTGTATAATAGAATTATATTTAATTCTATGAATATAAGGAATATTATATAATATATATATTTATAAGTATCATGGAATGCTACATCAATTGATGCATTACTTAGCATTACACCTGTTACATATATGTAAATTATTTATTAAATGGTTTATAGCTAAATAGATAGCCTTTGTATGATTCCTTGGTTATTACATATTTTTTAATAACTTCGTGACTTATAGATAAAGCTTTTTCCGCTACCATCACTCCGTCATATTTATAGCTTATATTTTTATATGTATTATATACAAATACAGCTTTTTTTATATGTTTACAATTGATCATTTCAACCATTAAAAGCTCAAATTCATTACTAGTTCAACTATCTATAACGGGTAAATCTTGACTATTGAAAGGTACTTTAGATATATACCAACCTCCCCTAAATAAAGTTTTACCTTCAATAAATTTATTTAATGTGCTATAATTCGCATATAACTTCTTACTTAGGGTAGTAAGAGTTGGTATAATAGCTAATAATTTATATTTATTATCGTATATATAAATAGGATTAGTACCTTTTGTTTCTATCATTTTATTAATAGATTCAATATGATGTGATTTGTTATAGAAAGGATTCTTCTCACCTGTTAAAGCTAAGGATATTAAATTTTTAGTTTTATCATCCATAACTTTATTTTTAGCTAAATTACTTAAAATCAACCTAGTTTTCTCAGAATGCTTATAGCCTAATGAGGTATAACCTTGTTTAAGTACATTATAATATGGTATTATCTTAGATATATAGTATGTTTCTCTTTCTATTAGATGTTTAATATCCGTTATTTCTAATATTCATAACGAGAAATTATTATATCCATATTTTAATAAAGCTTTGCATATAGGCATATTCTTATTATTTATATTACTTAAATAAGAAGTTGTTAAATAACTTGACATTCTACGTTTAATATTTGTCGAACTACCTATATAGGTGTGTGAATTTATGTTATTAATTAAACAATAAATTCCAGAAGTTTGGTTTAATCCTTTAAATAAAGTAAGTCTATCCTCTTTAAGATTATAGATGTGAAGAGGTTCTATCTCATTTAGAAGGTCTTTTTTTAGATTATCAACCTTAAATTCAGATGTACTATACTTTCGTGAAAAAGTAATATTATTGAGTAATAATTTATTATATATTGGACTATATCTTCTATAACGGGGACTTAGGTATCCGAATATAGGATCACGTATAGTCTCTGAGGATCCTACTAATAAATATAAATATTTATTTTGGTTTCCTGCTGATTGTTCAAAATAATATATTTTACCTAAATACAATATACTTAATATAAGTATATTGTATTGAGGAATATTATTGTAAGAAGTTTCCAGCATATAGTGATCTTTATAGAGGGCTAACAGTTGTCTTAACCCTCCAATAGTGAAGAGGAATAGGAAACCTAATGCAAATAACATAGGTACTCCTAAACGTAATTCTCCACCATATAGTGTAGCTAGTCAACTAAAGATTTTAATACCTGTAGGAACAGCAATAACCATAGTGGCTGAAGTAAAGTATGCACGACTGTCAATATCTAAACCAACAACATACATGTGATGACTTCATACTAAGAATCCTAATAATCCAATACTTCCAATGGCATAGATCATACCCACATGACCAAATACTTCTTTTTTAGAATAAGTAGAGATAACATGAGAAATGATACCAAAACCAGGAATAATAAGGATATATACCTCTGGATGACCAAAGAATCAGAATAGGTGCTCATATAGGATTGGATCACCACCTGCAGCCACTTCATAGAATCCTGTATTAAAGTTACGATCCATTAATAAAAGTGTAACAGCTGCTGTTAATACTGGAAGTGATAAAAGTAATAATATAGCAGTAAAGAATATAGATCAAACAAATAATGGCATATCAATCATATTGATACCAATAGCTCTCATATTAAGTGTAGTAACAATAAAGTTAATAGCACCTAATAATGAACTAATACTTGTAAGATGAACAGCAAAGATAGCAAGGTCAACTGAAGGACCTGAATGAGCACTAATAGCTGATAAAGGTGCATATATAGTTCAACCTGTACCTGCTCCTGATTCTACTAATACTGAAGCTACAATACAAACTAATGCTGGTGGTAAACATCAGAAACTAATGTTATTTAAACGAGCAAAAGCCATGTCAACCCCACCGATCATTATTGGCAAGAAGAAATTACCAAATGATCCAATTAGAACTGGCATTACAAATAGGAAGATCATAGCTAAAGCATGACCAGTAACTAGTACATTATATACTTGGTTATTACTATGAAGGAATTGTGCTCCTGGTCCTGATAACTCTAGACGAATGATTACTGACATGGATGTTGCAACCATAGCACTAATCATACCGAATAGAAGATAAAGGATTCCGATATCTTTATGTGATGTACTAAATAGTCAACGGGTACTATATGTCACGTTAAAATAAGGCCCTTAATAGGGTAATATTCCTTCTACAAATTATGTGCTATATACCTTAAAACAATTCATATTAATTTCACTCCCTCTCCCACTAAAAGAAGAGGAAGTATACAATATTTCTCTATATATATATATATTCATAGAGATATTGTTTTATAGTCTCACCTATTAATAATTAATAATTACTTATACTATCTATAATTATTATATTATTTATATAATCTTTATAATTAGGTGGGTATAATAATAATAATAAGATTAAATATTATTATTATTATAATGTGTAATAGTGGAATAAGTATATATAAGAAAATAATTAGGATCCTCATCAATAAACGATGATATAGATAAAGAGTCAAATAACATCAAGAACATGAAGGTATAGGATAGTAGTTTCAGCACCAACATGAGAAGAATTAGTGAAATCATAATTATAGACACGTCAAGTACAAACGATTAGCATAATAGTAAGCATAATCATATGTAGACCATGAAGACCAGTAAGAGAGTAGAAAGTAGAACCATAAACACCATCAGAAAGAGTGAAACCAGCAAATCTATACTCTAAGAATTGGAAGAATACGAATAAAGCAATTAATAATGTTGTATAAACAAAACCATATAAAGTATGTGAACGATTACCATTAATTAAAGCATGATGAGCATAAGTAACAGTAACACCTGAAGCTAATAGAATTACAGTATTAAGTAAAGGTAATTCAGCAGGTGAAATAGTAGGGATACCTGTAGGAGGTCATGTCATACCTAATTCAACTGTAGGATTCATAGCTGAATGAAGATAAGCTCAGAATAATGAAGCAAAGATTAAAATCTCACTAACTACAAATAATAAGAAACCTTGATTTAAACCTCTTTTAACAGCTAATGTATGATCACCTAAATAAGTAGCTTCAGCTACTACATCTTTAAATCATAATGTCATACTATATAAAAGAGTAATAATACTTAATAATATAGGTGTCATTCCTGAAATATAACCATGAGATGTAAATCCTAATGATAATGCTAAATCCATTAAACTAAATGATGTAAATATAGGTCATGGTGATGGTCCCACTAAATGAAATGGATGTAATTGTATATAACCACGAATATTATTTGTCATATAATATTATATATAAATTAATTAATTAATAGTACCAGTATTGGTAATCCGATAGGAACGGCTGGAATCGAACCAGCATACACAGCTTAAAAGGCTACTGTCTTTTCCGTTAGACCACATTCCTCTATATATATATATATAATATATTTTTATAAATATGCCTACAATGGGATTTGAACCCGTATTGACCGCGCTTCAAGCGATTGCTTTACCATTAAGCTATATAGGCTGGAATACTTTATATTATCCTATAAAAATACCCCCCCCCTATATAATTATATATATATAATATAAATATAATGAATATAATTATATATAATATAAATAGAATGAGGGGGGGGGGGGTGGATGGGAAAGTGTAACACACAAGGGCAGGTAGACTCGAACTACCGCAACAATGTGTTGAAGACATTTGCTCTACCAACTGAGCTATACCCTTATAAATAAGCTGTGATGGATTCGAACCATCGGCTTGTACGTGTAAGGTACAGGATTTACCACTAATCGAACAGCTTCTTTATTCTATAGTCCACCCCATCAGGAGTCGAACCTAAATAACTACATTAGAAGTATAGTGTTCTACCATTGAACTACAGGGTGTCCTTACCTATCCCCTTTATAACCTATATATATTATAACATAAATAATTACCCTTTGGTAATTGGTGATGGAACAAACATAATCATATTATCTATAATAACTATTTAATATTTACATATAATAATAATAAAATGAGATATAATTATATAAGTATAAGTTATAGTTATAATACGAGGAGGACCCGCCCCACCCTAATGAGGGTGGGGGCGGATTGGTATGCTAGTTATGGACCGCCCTGCAATGCAGGGCGGGGAGATCCTCATGCTTAAATACATAATATCTCAAATATATAACTATATTTTATATTGAAAGTAATTTATATAAATTTATAATAGATAAGATAATATTGTACTGCGAAGGAAAGAGCACCAGCCCCACCCTCATGAGGGTGGGGCTGGTCTTGTTACCATTATGTTTAGGTATCACCCTTTAACTTATATCTTATATATAATAATATATAATTATGTGATATAATTATTATGGACATATCAACAATCTGATCCTACCATTGCTGATTAGTCTTCCATTAATCGAGTTTATTACCTAACTAATATATATATATATATATTTGAATAATATTATTATAATTAAGAAGATAAAATATAAGGAATAAGAGATAAGGGGGAGATAAGGGGGAGATAAGAGAGAGGAATAACGTCTCAACCTAGACTCGAACTAGGATAGATACATTAACAGTGTATGGCTTTACCCTTAAGCTATTGAGACAGAGTCGTTATCACCTAATCACTCGATAAAGTCACTAATAGAGACACATTCAAGTTTAATAGGCATCATACCATGGTTAACACCACAAAGTTCACTACATTGTCCATAGAAGACACCAGTACGTTGTAATAAAGCACTTACTTGGTTAAGACGACCAGGAGTAGCATCAACTTTAATACCTAATGAAGGGATAGTAAAACAGTGAATAACATCATTAGCAGTAACAATAAAACGAACATGAGTATCAACTGGAACAACAATAGAAGTATCAGTATCTAATAAACGTAATTGACCATCTTCTAACATATCATCAGGAATAACATAAGATTCGAATTCAATAGTTTCACCTGTAGTACCAACAAAATCAGAATACTCATAACGTCAGTATCATTGTAAACCAATAACTTTAATAGTCATAGCAGGAGTTAATACTTCATCACAAAGATATAAAAGAATGAAACTAGGGAAAGCAATTAAAAGAAGAACAACAGCTGGTAAAAGAGTTCAAACTACTTCAATTAATTGACCATGACGAACATATTTATAAGCGAAACGATTAGAACGATATTCGTTAATAATAACATATAAGATATAAGAAACAAGACCAAGAATAAGAGTAAGATAATACATGATATGATCATATAATTCTTGTATACCTTCTGCATTAGGTGTAGCAGCATCTTGGAAACGAATAGCTCATGGTGTAGGTACATCTAGAAATAACATATAAAATATATAAATATAATAGCGTATATATGTAAATGGATCCAACCGGATTTGAACCGGTAGTTTACGCATGCAACGCGTATGCTTTACCATTAAGCGATAGACCCTTAAATCACATACAATAAATATAAGTATGTGATAAAGATATGAATGACGTCTCGCCCCCCCCCACACAATGTGTGGGGGGGGGTCGAAAGAAAAATGAGCTAATCCATTATTAAAGGATAGTCAATACGTTATAGTATATAACGATTCATTCTACTGTTACATGCTGCTTCATACCTAGATGCATTCAGTATTAATCAAGTATACCTTAGCTTAAGAGCATATAAGATAAACAAATATGATCATATACCATAGGGTAATACACCTCTATCCTTTCGTACACGAGGTATCAATGTATATGTAGAGGCCATAGAGGATATAATCCATACTGACTCACGTCGTATTTAACCCATCTCAAGTGGCTCGTTACATGACGAACAGTCATACCCTTCCCAGCGGCTACGACCGGGAGGATGAGCCTAGACGACCATCTTGTTATCATAAAATATTTTATTATTCTATTTCAATTTGTTTCCAAATTGTTCAGACTATGTCATAACATATTATATTATATAATATGTTTAGGGCACTCTTGGTAAGTTTATTGTTAAGCTACTCACTTACTAGTCGTTGAACGTTTATACTCCTTTATAATATTTATATTTATATAATAAATATTATTTGCTTTAAGTATACTTCGCTGCAAATTACCATGAATATTATATATTTATATATTTATATATAATAATAATAATATTTTTAGGTTTCTTTGCAATTCACCCTATTTAACCTCGACTATCGTAATGATGGAGATAGATTAATCGAGGTGGCAAACCCCGCTGGCGATATCAACTCTCTAGCGGGATTACCCTGTTCAATTTTGTTATTACCTCCTTATAATAAAACATTAAGAAGGTTCATATTATCATTTAAATAATATTTTCAATTTGTCACCAAATTGTTCAGACTATGTCATCACCATAATTTATTTATATTTATTTATAAAAATATTAGGTGTTGGGCGCTCGTGGAAAAGTTATTGTTAGTTTACTCATTTTCTAGTCGTTGAACGTTCATAGATATACAATAGTCATAATATGACTATAAGAACTAATCTATGCTTCGCTGCAAATTGTCTTATCATCTGATAAGAGTTTCTTGCAATTCACCCAATTTTTAATATATACCTTTAGGTATATATATAGGGACATACAGTTTATCCCTAGCGTAACTGTGATCCGTTATCGACACTCAGTCACTAAATGATGCTGCCTGTTCACTATACTTCACGTATGTGCTTACTCCACTAGTAAGTGTTGTAATCATTGCATGGTTAAGCTATTATTCTATTACCCTAGTTGCCAGCTAGTACTTCCATACATTTTTATACTATTATTTACCTTATATCAAAATATATAAATAGATATATATAAAGAGATAAGGATAAAGATAAAATTAAGATAATTAGACGCATCAGTTGCGTTGTGTGATGCCGACGCCCCATCGGAACTAACCCCCATACATGGTATAGTTACTCCATCCAATCCTATATTATAAACCACACCCTGCTATGCAGGATGTGAATAATGTAGTATAAGATGAAGATATAACTATTAGCTTATAAAGGAGCAAAATAAGGAAAACCTGATTATTGTCATAATAAGCAGTGAATGGGTATAGTTAAGCTGCATAGGGTCTTCTTGTCCTACTATGGCATAGCGGTATCTTCACCGCTATTACTAGTTCATCGGGTCTGCATTGGATACAGTTGCAGCGTCGTGTGATCATTCATGCGGGACACCAATTAAGTGCCTAGGTATTACGCTACCTTCGGACCCTCATGGTAAGGCCGCCGTTGACAAGCCCCTTAACCTTGTTAAAGACTTATCCTGCTTGCACTGGGCAGGCATCACCTATTATACTGGTGGTTTCCCACTCGCAATAGGTTGTGTTTGTGGTGAACAGTCGCGCTGCTTAGGACCTTGTCCCTATTTGCCGAGTTCATTCAATACAGTTATCCCGTTCCTACTTTCTATCTTCATTATATATTTTATATATAATTATTATAAATATTATACACCTGGGTCGGTCTGCGGTACGGTTAATAATATTTCATGTAATATAACTCATCCATTAATTCTATTAGGAATTAATGTTAGAGACCGTTAGTTGACAGTAACACCTTGTATTTTGTAGGGAGAGGCTTATCCTCTCTATCATTACTCAAGTCAGCATTATCTTTACTATTATTATCATAGTATAATCTGCTACCATATCCCCCGCAGCCTATTAGACTACGGAAAATATCCATTGTTCGGTTCATTACTTAGGCCCGGATATCTACTCCTATTCCTTCAGACTTATTTAATATAATATTATACTAAATAAGTTAACTTTAATCAGTACGTTGTTACACGGTCGTTAACGGGTGTGTACTATCAACACCACCGACTGATGGGCTACTGAAAGTACCATATAAAATATGTATAGGATTTGATCCACTCAGTAATTATAAGGGACCTTCACATAATGGTCTGGGTTATTCCCCTTTAGTCCTACTACCTTATCGCAATAAGACTGACTCCTCATATAAATACCAACACTAGTTTCAGAGGTTAAAGATGTAGGGTAGATCAATCAATCCCCCTATATATATACCCCCCGCAGTCCAATAGACTACGAGAGATATATAATTAGCATCTTCAGTGCTTTACCTAAGTTGGTTATTATGAAGGCTATACTAACATATATTTCGCAGATAACCAGCTATCAGCATATCAGATTTGCCTTTCACTACTAGACACAACTCTCTACAAAACATTGCAACGTTTACGTATTCAGTCTTATATAATTTATATAATAATATATAAATTATATAAACTTAGTTATGCCTAGATCATATGCCTTCGGGTCTAACTTATATGACTTAATAAATTACCATCTTATATATATTATAAGATATCATTTATCTCTAATTACATATAGTATATATACTTCGCCATAAAAGTTAACTCACTGACCCATTATACAAGAGGTACGCTATACTATAGCTGCTCTCTACTAACGCATTTCTATCAATTATATCCTATTTATATATAGATATATAAAAGTATATAAAGAAATGACCTTTCCTTCGCAGTACTCACTTACTTAACCGGGATAGTTTGCCTTAGCAGTAGTAACTGCTATCTTCATGCCTCAAGGCATTACTCTAGTGCATTCAATAGATTCCCTCACCGGTACTACTATTGACCCTATTGGTTATACCTTATGTTACTTCGATGCTTCGTTCCACATAAGTCCTTTATCACTATTACTAGCTCGGATTGGTTAGTCCTTGACTTCTTTGTCCTTGACTCCTCGGTTAGCATGGCCCTCCATGCGTTAGTATTATTGTCATTCATATCATTTGATTCCTTACCTATCCCTCCCCCTAATTTATCTTTAATTATATATAATATATTCATCCATAAATAGTTTGTTATAACATATCATATAGTATTTATAATATATAATTTAGTACTTATAACATATATTATAATACTTATAAATATAATTTAGTACTAATAACATATAATATAGCATTAATTTCCTTATATATATATGAGATTGAGTATTATATTAATATAAATAAGTATTAATAAGACAATAGTGAGTCCGCCCTGTTATGCAGGGCGGGATATGCAGGGCGGTAGTACGCCCTATGTAATGCTGAATATATTGAACTACAAAGTCAGTAGTTATTCATATAATTGATATTTATATATACACATATATTAAAACTATATAGTCATTTATAATATATCTAATAAAAGAGATATATATAATATAGCAAATAATAAAAGTGGTCTAACATGTTACCTGTATAGTATAAGCGATATTGGGAGGGAAATTAACAATATTGAGAATGATAAGACAAACTTGATAATTATTAGGAGGTACCGTAATAATAATAATAAGTAGTGTTATAATAAATATAATATAAAGTGATCCAGATGAAACAATTGTTTATTAAGAATATATAGTACTGATGCTTCTAATATATAACAGTTGACTAGTATTTATAATATTATTATAATAATACTATATATAAGAGCAGGTGTTTTCATCAGAGTAATACAAGGTGATATGCTTTGACTCTAACCCCACAATGTTATAATGGATAACATTGTGGGGGGGAGGGATGCTCGTTGAATACGAGTTAAACATAAATTTTACATGTGTATAAATATATACAATGTATTTCAAATTATTAAAGCTAAATATACAAATAAAATTACCGATACAACGTTCGGACGAGTTTGTGTTTTATGCGGTTCAACAAATCAAATTGAAATGCTCCATATTAGATCTGTTAAAGATGTAAGAGGTAAAATGCTTACTAAAAGTGGTGCCTCTTATGCTCAATGGGTTGGAGGTAGAAAACGTAAACAAATCCCTCTATGTAAATATCATCACGGGTTACTACATAGTGGCAAGCTTACTCCTGCGAACATTACTATTCTGCGTAATCACAAATAGTAATCTACAGTTTCAGATTTACGAACAAATACTAAGCCCTATCGATTCGGTGATATTAGAGTATTGACTTAAGAGATTTTGTTGGAGAGCCGTATGATGGGAAACTATCACGTACGATTCGGAGAGCATTGGAGAATAGTTCTTTGGAGCTTGTATTAAGCTGACCCCTACTGAAGGTAATAAAGGTGTAAGATATTTAATGTAATAAAAGAATAAATTAAAGTAATATAATTGAATCAAGGCTTACTAATAAAGTAGGTATAAATAATACAACACCAAATAGAATTGGTAAGAATACTAATCAACATAGATGAATTAAACGATCATAACGTACACGAGGTAAAGTAGCACGAACTCAGATATAAGAGAAAGCAAATATATTAGCTTTAATACCTAATATAATACCGGTACCACCACCTACAAATAATATAGCAGTTAATGTTGATAAGAATAATATAGATGAATATTCAGCTAAGAAGAATAGAACAAATATTGATGATGAATATTCAGTCATATGACCAGATACTAATTCAGATTCAGCTTCTACATTATCAAATGGAGGACGAGCACATTCAGCAATACAACCAATAAATCAAATAAGTAATAAAGGTAATAAAGGTATACCATATCATATTCCTTCTTGTATCTCAACATATTTACTTAAATTCATTGTACCAGCTATTAATATACATAATAATACAACAGTAGTTAATACAAGTTCATAACTAATTAGTTGAGCTGTAGAACGAATACTACCTAATAATGAATATTTACTATTAGCTGATCAACCTGCTAATAATGTTCCAAATACTCCTACACTACTTATAGCTAATGTTAGTATAAGACCATAATTACTATCTGTAATAGATACACCTGGAGCAAATGGTATAACTGATCAACATAATAAAGCTGATATTAATGCTATCATTGGACTAATAAATAATATTAATGTATCTGCTCTTGTAGGTACAATTATTTCTTTTAATAATAATTTAGCTGCATCTGCAATTGCCATTAATACACCATAATAACCTACAGCATTTGGTCCTACACGTCTTTGCATATATGCTAATTGCTTTCTCTCACTTACTGTAAGAAATGCTACTGCTAATAATGCACTTACAAATATTAATATTAATTCTATAAATTGCATTATTTAGCTATTGCTATAGCTCCTATAATTGATAATACTAATACTATTCCTATTATTACCATTGGTATTGCATATTCTGTATATAATAATATACCTATAGTATTTAATTCATTATATACAGTATAGGGACTTTCTATTATACCTATACTTATTTCATTTGTACTTAAATCTAATGGTATTAAACATACTAATAATATTGATATTGTTAATGGATGCATTCCTGGTGTATGTGTATATTCTATATCTAATAATGATAATATAAATAAAAATAATATTGCTATTGCTCCTACATATACTAATACATATAATATACCCATTAATACATAACCACTATTATATAAACTAATTGCTGTACTAACAAATAAAACTATCATAGCTACAATACTCTGTACAGGACTAAGTAATCCTATAGCTAGTAAACTCGCTATTCCACTTATTATATTCATAATATAATTTCAATCTCTTGTATTACAAGTAATACTTATATAGTATCTATATCTTTATATATATATTAATTTATATTAATAATAATAATAATAATATATTGCTTAACTATTAAAATATATCTATATATATAGATATATGATATGGGATATTTAACTTAGCC